TTCACGATATGTTCCCTATGGTAACTGAATTCACAAATTATGGTCAACAAACAATACGAGCTGCCAGATACATCGGTCAAGGTTTCACGATTACCCTGTCTCACGCGAATCGTTTACCTATAACTATTCAATATCCCTACGAAAAACTAATCATGTCGGAACGTTTACGGGGCCGAATCCACTTTGAATTTGATAAATGCATTGCTTGTGAAGTATGCGTTCGTGTATGTCCTATAGATCTACCCGTTGTAGATTGGAAATTGGAAAGTGATATTCGAAAGAAACGATTGTTTAATTACAGTATTGATTTTGGAATCTGTATATTTTGTGGTAATTGCGTTGAGTATTGTCCAACAAATTGTTTATCAATGACTGAAGAATACGAACTTTCGAGTTATGATCGTCACGAATTGAATTATAATCAAATTGCTTTGGGTCGGTTACCAACGTCAGTAATTGACGATTACACAATTCGCACAATTTCGAATTCGCCTCAAATAAAATAGTTAAACCTCTCAATTCAAAAAAATCCCCAATTAACAATTCAATAATTATTTAATTAATAATAATTAATATAATTAATTATAAAATAAATTTGAAATAAATGAAATTAAGGTTTAGTTTGGATCTAGAAAAATAAGGCTTTCTTGATCAATCCAAAAGTTGTTTAAACTTGTCATTAAATTTGGATTCAAGATCTATTTCTATATTAGAGTAATATATATTTTCAAACTATTCTTCCAGATATTGAATGATAGGGCTCCAATAACACTATATACATCAACCCATGCACCTATTCAAATTTCATTTATTTAATTATTAAGTTAAAGTTCAAAAGTTAATAAGTATCATAAAGATAAAAAAATGGAATTACTTCTTTTTTCCTGGTCAGATCAATAAAATCATGAAATATTTCGATTTTTTTTTTAAATGGATTTACCTGGTCCAATGCATGATTTTCTTTTAGTCTTTCTGGGATCGGGTCTGATCTTAGGAGGTCTAGGAGTGGTATTACTTCCCAATCCAATTTATTCTGCCTTTTCGTTAGGATTGGTTCTTGTTTGTATATCCTTATTCTATATTCTCTTGAGTTCTTATTTTGTAGCTGCTGCGCAACTACTTATTTACGTAGGGGCTGTAAATGTTTTAATTATTTTTGCTGTAATGTTCATGAGTGGTTCAGAATATTACAAAGATTCTCGCCTTTGGACTGTTGGGGATGGGGTTACTTCGGTGGTTTGTACAAGTCTTTTTATTTCACTAATTACTACTATTCCAGATACGTCATGGTACGGGATCATTTGGACTACAAGATCAAACCAGGTTCTAGAACAAGATTTGATAAGCAATAGTCAACAAATTGGAATTCATTTATCAACGGATTTTTTTCTTCCATTTGAACTCATTTCGATAATTCTTTTAGTTGCTTTAATAGGTGCAATTGCTGTAGCTCGTCAATAAAAAATCAGCAATTCAAATATTCCATGCTTGTTATATGTGATTCAATCAAATCAATTGAATTGTTATTTAGATTGAAATGAATGAAATTGCTAAGGAGTTGCTTAATGATGCTCGAACATGTACTTGTTTTGAGTGCCTATTTATTTTCTATCGGTATCTATGGATTGATCACAAGTCGAAATATGGTTAGAGCCCTTATGTGTCTTGAACTTATATTGAATGCAGTTAATATCAATTTTGTAACATTTTCTGATTTTTTTGATAATCGTCAATTAAGGGGAGATATCTTCTCCATTTTTGTTATAGCCATTGCAGCCGCTGAAGCAGCCATTGGACTGGCTATTGTTTCATCAATTTATCGTAATAGAAAATCAACTCGTATTAACCAATCGAATTTGTTGAATAAGTAGTATTAATCATAGGAATTCAAATATTCCTAAATAAATTCGAATTTAAGGTAGAATCTTCTCTGCAAAAAACATAAGAAATCAAAGTTTTTTGGCCCTTCCTTTTATAATAAAGCAGTCCAGAAGTAAATTGATTAGAAAAGTTCTGATAACTTGTTGATTTACCTGGTATCTAAATATAAGCTTAGTTTATAAGCTTACTAGGTCGAAAATTTATGATGTTTAAAAATGTATAGATCCAATGTCACATTCAGTAAAGATTTATGATACATGTATAGGATGTACTCAATGTGTCCGAGCCTGCCCGACCGATGTATTAGAAATGATACCTTGGGACGGATGTAAAGCTAAACAAATTGCTTCGGCTCCAAGAACGGAAGACTGCGTTGGTTGTAAAAGATGTGAATCCGCCTGTCCAACGGATTTCTTGAGTGTTCGGGTTTATTTAGGGGCTGAAACAACTCGCAGTATGGGTCTAGCTTATTGATACGTTCCAATAAACTCTACTTGAATCCATTTTTTTTTTTTACCGACAAGACCCGTGCTCAAGATATTTTTATTTTTGAGCACGGGTTTTTCTGGTCCAAGCGCATCTTGTCTTTACCACGAATTTTTTTCCTTGGTTAACAATA